AAAGCCTGTAGGATTTCTTAGAAAGAGCTGTGGTTGGTTGTTGACCAACAGAAAGGCATGGGAGAAAGAATGAAAAGCATTCTTATCGATCTTGAACAACGATAGACTGAACACTCACCCAATTTCGATAAAAGGTGAAGTCGAAGCTACTCGATCATTCAACAGGGACAGCAGGAATCTACGCTAGGATCCAACCTGCGCTACCAGCTGTCTTCTCTTATGCAATTTCTAGTTAGAACCTTTTTTACCATAAGAATCTCCGTTGGGCGAGAGCCCTTCTTTCTTCTACTCGGCACCGTCGGATCACTAGACAACTTTTTGTACAGTTGCATCCGTAGCGCTATCTATCTATATACGTCATTTCGTTCGCCTTTGTGGGCTTGGAAGCGTCATAGAATCCGCTTGACGCTTCGGGTAAAGGTCCACTTTGTCGCCCAATAGGGTGTTCTGGCCGTTCGGTTGCGTAGTGTTCACTCAGGTGTTGTCTACCCAGGTCGGAGCGGGAATTAGAACTTTGTTTAAATGGGTCCAAGTTTCTCAACAATTCTGCCTTTGGTTAGCGGGAGGGGCTCACCTGCCTTGATCATGCTTGGCCGACCTCTACTGATGTATCTGTCATTAATGGAAGCACGAGGGAACGGGTTTCATCGGCAGGCTTTTTTGGTTCGCAAAGCTTGCACTTCCCGGCGAACGAATTGAATGAATCATCATGAAAATGAATTCAACACGTCCGTTACTTAAATACCAGTAGGCAGTCAAAGCAGCTCCCCCTGCAAGCCGTATGGATCCCTTCGCTCGATCGGCGGGCTATCCTCCCTACAGAGTTGCTTCCGTTCGGCGTTCGGAACATGGCACCATTGGTTTAGAACTAGAAGGAGAGCTGTGCTGGCGGCATTTTCCATACACAGCACCTAGTGCCCGCCCGTAACGTCCTCTCAAGATGCATCTACTTTTCCTAGTAGACGTCTAATCCCATGTGCTGCTTACCGATCCTGTAGATCGATAAGCTTAGTACTGGAACGCAGTAGCTAAACTGGTAGCCTGGTTCATCCCTTTCGCTAACTTAGGCCCCAGAAGAATGGCTACCACCAGGAGCGGGCTGCCGAGCCGCCGAACATAACCACGCATGCGCGTAAGCAGAGGTTTCCGATTCAGCTAGCTACTTAGGATGAATCACACAGAGGCGATATCGACTTGTCTTTTTCTTCTACTAAAAGCCGCTCCTCCGACCCGGAGTGGATTCTTCTCCGCCGTATAGCTTCCGTCCTACAGCGGTCTTTTCCCTTTCATTTTCTCTTCCAGTTGGTTGTACCCTTTACACTCCCTTAAGAGTTACTGTCATCTGGATGAAGAGTAAGAGGTTTATGTACTACTAATCGGCTCCTTTCCTCTTTCCATCGACAGGTGTGTCTGGTCTAGTGACTCTCTTCCTACCGCTAGGAGTGAAAGACCATATTTCACGCCTATAGACGAAATATGTCATACCCACTCACATTCTTTCTAGTGAATAAGCAGCGCCGAGCGGGAGTGACATGACTTTGGCTATCTATGATGGTTCGGGAGTTTTTGAAGCAAGCAGTAGTAATAGTGCTGGTGAGCAGGAGTCAAGTAATCCGAACGTTGCAGTCTTTTTAGTTAGTGCTTTGGAAGTATCCATGGAAATGGATCTTTCAGTGCCCGGTTTCCACAATGCATTGCCCTTCATAGCTGCATTAGGAGACATTAGATAGACTCCGGTGATAGACTAAGAGAGTCAGCTAGGTAGTACACAATGAGGATTCCCCGCCTTGCTCACAGTATATGACGCGCTAATGATGTCTCCGGAACGGAGGGGTACTTTGGTGGAAGTTTTCTTAAATCCTGAGGAGTATCAGGCTTTCCTTGCAGAACTGTCGATGAAGGAAGCCTTATATGATGATTATATGGCTGCAGTGACGTTTACAGACGACGACCTATTATTAGGGACGACGGAGCATAATCGTCCTCTTTATGTCACAGGGACCAGCCAAGGAACCACAATCAAGATTCTATTGATTAACCCAGGTTCTTCTTTTGAAGAGCCTTATTCGGCTGAATCAGCAGATTGGAAAGGCGGGGATCCAGCTGTTTATCGGACAAGGATCGGCTGGCTGGCTTGGATTGTCTCGGGCTGTTAAGAATGATATAATTATAGAGGCGGAGCGGAGACTTTACATTCTTATGTTTACGAAGGTGGTTTGCCAGGATGATCTACTATTTGCATAGTTGGAGTGGAACGAAAGATGCGAGGATTGGGGAGCACCCAACTCTTAACGGGCGGCAGGGTGGACATAGCAAGATCGTCTTACGATAGGACTGAATTGGTTAAGCCGAATCTTAAACTACAGCCCTGGAAGGCTTGACTGGGGAACTACTCCCTGCAAAGAGCTCTTGCGAACGCTACTCCCACTCGCTAAGCAAATGTTCTAGATCCAGCTATCAGGAGGCAGGCCAGCTACGCCGGCATACGCAGGAATTCAATCGATGATGGCACCTTTGATCCCTTGTGGTACTCATATAGGGAGCCTAAACGTGGTTTTTTCTAGCTTAAATCAAGCAGTCTCAGACAAAAATCCTATTTTCATCACCTTTGCTTTAGCGGTGTACGTGCTTGAATGAGAGTGACTGTGTTCACTGCAGTATGTGATTTTATGGAAGAGAAAGGAAGGGGTTAGGGCTTTCGATCAGCGAATCGGAGAAGATAAGCGGGTGGAGAATGGAGTACGAATGTGTTAAGCATATGATCTCGTGTAGAAGTTTTTAATATATTTATTTGTTAGGCATTAATAGATAGGGCTAGTTGTCCAATTCATTCATGGATCACAGACGTCGGATGTAGTTTTTTGTGAGGTAGTCATTTGATCATTGGAAAAAAGCGAGGTTGAAATCTTAGTAAACGGTGCGTAGGAGTCGTAGTAGCAGTAGTAACCGTTAATAGAGCACTAGAGACTAGAGTAAGGTAAGGGGTGCAGCAGTAAGAGTAGCAGTTCCTCTCTTTCATGTCATGAAGCAACTGGCCAAAGAAGTTCCTCGGCTAGTACAAAATTAAAGAGCTAATCTAAAAAGGCTTCTTACTCAGACTGGACTCCTTTACTTAGTGGGTAGGAATGAAAGATCGAGTAGAGCTACCACTACTTGAGCTTACACCCGGACTCTTACTGTAGTCTCATTTCCAGTATCCATAAATACAAGTCCGTTTTTATATTCCGGGTATAGATTACCTCACGGGATGAACTTATTAAGTTATATTAATACCAGAATCGGGTGTTCAAGTCATTACCATTCAAGTCTCAAGCTTCCGGCAACCACTTATCCCAAGGTAGGTGGGAAATTCATTCCGGATGGAGCAAGAATATTCAATTTCGATTTTCTATTTATAGGCTTCGGCGTATGTAGATTCGGCAAATGTTTCCACATCTCGGATCCTGGGTTCACACTCTAGGAGTCCTTTTCTTCGGGAAGTGACGGATCAATCTTTCACTGAAGAGAGGAATTGGCACATTAGAATCAAAGATGAGCCGACTTCCTTATTATTTTATCACTGGCATTGTAAATGACTGGAAATGGCAGGGCAAAGACGAGTAGGGGCGGATGAAGATAAAGAAAGAGAATCCGCAGACAGGTGTAGTCTAATGACTTGGTTTCCAAGAAGAATTCAATCATAAGCATGGAATCGGACAAGCATTGGATTCTCGACCAGCCTTTTCTTGCTAACAAGCCATTCTAAAGTTCGATAGCAGCTTTTGGACGAATTCCTATTCCGGAAAGTCACAAGTCAAGTGTAAGTACTATTCGATTTCGTTCAAAGCCCTCCTACAGCTCCTGCTATTGCTAGAGGGATCTTCCGAGAAAGCGAAAGGCAACTCCCACTAGAGGAGTAATGCTATTCTTAGGTACACCTACTATTGTGTATCATAATCAGTGAACTTCTTGCTGAGATAGTATATGGCTCTTTCCTTCCTACCTGTTTCATCGTGCTGACCAAGGACACAACTCATGGATGCTACCATTACTGACAGATACATCAGGAAAGGTCGACCAGGCGTTGGCGGGGAGCAAGGAAAAGCTACTCTGTCTGGCGATTGACATATTCTTTTGATTGAGAGAGGGGAACCCTTACTACTTACTACTTACTACTTACTATATATAATATATAGAGTAGCGGGCACCATCTGGGGTCTCATTCCCCAGTACATAGGAGGGATATTCCTTCTTATGTAAAGAAGTTTTACTGAGCACACAACGTGTTTAGTGAGATGGATTATGCTGTCTAGCCATGTAGGACTAGTCTAGGCATAAAACACCGATGACGAAATTCTCTTGGCGAACGGAGCACTCCCATAGGTATGGGTTGCCCTTTGGGTAACCGTACATTATTGGACTTTCTCCACTGCTTTTCAATGGATTACTTTCATCTGAGATTTCTCAGGTGAGAGTAGTCTTTTGAAGACAGACCTGGTCGATACCAGGCACCAGCCCCTGGGCTACCAAGGTAGTCCATTAAGGCAAGGGATTTAAGCTTGGCAGAGAAATCTACCATTCTTATCTCCTGGTGTTAGTATTCCCTTGTCTATCTTCCATTGATTGGCATTGGAGTACTCAGGATCTGTCTCTGGAGTATTATATAATAGGAAACCCATCATGGGGCCTATCAATGGTACTTAACTTAGAGTGTAGACAGTACTTGGGCAGATCGAGAAGGTAATTATACTTATATCGATTATATTCATGTTACTCCATACAATAACCTATTTGGAGGTGGTTTTGAAACCCCCTACACTGTTAGTCGTGTGGCTAACGTGCATAGGCAATGTGAATTTTCGAAAATTAAAGTTACTGTACTTTACTTTATCAAAGCAATGTCCTACTGTTCTGTTGAAACTAATAGTTGGGAGCCACTGGCCCTTTCCGCATAATCAGAAGGGTTTGGGGTTCAATTCCCCCTAGTCTTTGACTAGAATCTCTTAATTGTTAGTGATACGGAATTTACAGTTTGGCATTTGCCTCTTGTAGAGTCAGTATTACTGGATCTCTTACTCAAGACTTTCTGCATTGTAGGATAGCTACTTTTGGTAGACTTTATGTTGGGTGATCAGGATTTGCACTTTATACAGAATCTAAATCTTGAAGATAGTTAAGATAGGATTCGAAGCATTCTTGGTTGCTTAACAGCTTCCCTTTATCGCTCCGCTTTATCTCAGCTAACCACTGGGTTAAGGTGTTAATAGAGACTAGATCCGTATAAGAACTTAAGTAGCCTCCTCCTTTTAAAAGATAGGATTCAAAGAGGTAAAGCTCCTCACTAAAATATTCTTTCGCTAGCAAAGCTTCTGAGTTCTATTCCTTCTTGCGTCCAATCTCAAGGATAAATTCAACCTAACTCGGACTAAGGGTCGAGCTAAATTGCATAGACCCTATTACTACTTGTACTTGTGGGAATTCCATTTAGGGCTTGAACATATGCTGTGAGATAGTCGCACCAGGTCTTGGAATCGGTATTAGCTCTGTTTTCGCTGTTCTAGAGTCGGTAGCTTTAATTGCTCGTGTTGAATCAGCCGGGAGTGAAAGCGATTCGGATGAAAGGTTCTCGCAATAGAAGCTCTGTACCAAGGGTAGAGGGGAAGTTCTGACTCTCGGTCTTCCGCAGTGAAAGAACCCTCGGCTAATTCAATTGTTTCAGCTCGAGCGAGATAATTAGCCTGTGTTAGCAGGGGAAGAAGCAAGGGATTACTTGCAATTTTAATGCCTTTCTTTGTGTTATACCTCTTGAGGTTAAACACAACCAAAGGGAAGAAAGAGCTATAAGGAAGACTGATTCACTCGCTTTCGAGAACTAAGATTTACAGCTTATTCTCCGTTCGGCGAATGTTCTTCATGTTCTTCCGGGGAATTCAACTCTTCTTTCATAGATTGGGAACAAAATAAGCACCAGTAGCGTATTGAGTTAGATGAGCTACATGAGTTTCATTAGCTCCTAGCGCAGCATATCTGAATTAACTATAGGGTTAAGAGTGACTTGCTTACACTGCTGAATAACCTTCACTTTAGCGAGCTTCCGGAGAAACTACATTCAACAGGAGAAACTAAACTTTGAATAGAAGGATCAGTGCCCGTAGCAGTCCTGGAGTTAGGTTATGATGGTCGTGATGAGCTCTACTAGAAAGAAAATCTCTTATAGAGTAAGTGCTATCTAAGGGGCTTATAAGCCCAGCCCTTGAATTCCGTTCCGTAGTTCAATCCGGAACTCCAGATGTGTAAGTAGCGGCCAAGCGGCTCTGTCCTTTTCAAAGAGGTTATCCTTCTCTGTCCCCGCTCTATAGTGTTATAGGATAGCTCCCCATTCAAGTAAGTCACTTTTCCCGGGTACGCGGTTGCTGTCTTCTTTCTAGCCCTTTGTTTAAGATTGGTAGCAGTCCCTTTTTAGCACCACCTTTCCTTTTCTTCTCTTTCAGCAGCCTCCAATCGTAGGCCAGCTGAAGACCGAATAAAGCAGTTCAAGCCCGCTTCTGATCTCAACAATGACATCTCAACGATCGCAATCCGTAGGCTAAGAGGAAAGAACCTGAAACCTTCACTTCAGGATAAACAGAGTCTCGCGGGGAAGCTGAGATGGCCGTGGGGGAGGGAGCTGGGTCCGTAGCTCATGTTCAAGCAGGGGTTTCTACGCCCGCCCAGGAATACAGATAAGGAAGTGCAGCCGAAGGTAATGCAATTGTGGAATTCCGTTCAAATAGAAAGCTTTTGCTTTTGGCCAGTTCAAGGTCAGTCGTGAGCTGTAGGCTCAGATAGTAGCGAACCAGAAGAAATTCCCGTAGTTGCATAAGGGGGACGTTGAAAACTTTCCAGCAGATAGTATTCACTACTCTTATCAAAACGAGCACTATACTCTTTCTTAGTTTAGGGCAGAAACATACTCAAGGAACGCAAAGCTAACCCTATTTATTTCATATTACCTCAGCTCAAAGGTTGTTTACTCAGATATTTCTTATCAAAGCGAGGGATTCGTTTCAGGCGAAATCAAATCAGAAGCGATTTCCGCTCTACCATTAATTTAAGCTATTTCCGCACCCCTGTCCGGTGGTTTGAGAAAGAAAGTCGAGACATTCAGAAAGAGAGTTCTGGCATTTCTAGCATTAGAATACGGTCCTAAAGATTCAATCTTTATGCTTGGCACGGAACTCTTGTTTCGAGTGAAAGGGAGAGCAGTGGCCCGCACCGCATTCACAGGTAAATTTCCCTCTACGGGGCGGGGTGTGGAAAGCACTATAAGTTAGTTGACTTCTCGACCAAAGGTAGTCTAGCTCACCCTCCAAGTAGGAATAGATTCTATGAGTCGTGATCCGGGGGCATTTCTAGCATTGAAAATCCCTATTCTTTATTCTTATTGAATAGTGAAAATAACTAGTTGAACATACCTATTCTTTTCAAGAATAGCCTCCTCTTATCGAAAAGAAGGGTCCGAAGAAGACAGAACTGGCCATCCTTCTCATCCCCGTAAGGAAGTAGAGCGCGGTGAAACAATTCCGTCGTTCAGTCGAAGGGTCCACGTTAAACAGATTGGGCTCACAGAATACTTCAGGGCTGGAGTGAAGAGCTTTGCCTGAGCTGAGCCTTTTTCCTTTCATAAGAGTCAAGCAAAGAAAATGGATAAACTTATTATTATGTATGGGCGTAGCATTTCATTTGAGTTTAACTAGCAAATGAGTCAATCGAACCGTCTCTTTGTCAGTCTCATAGCCAGCCATCTCTTTAGCGTGGAAATGGGATATCAGTCAATAGCTTCCCTTTATCCCGCCATTCAAAGAGAAATACCCGGCTAAACCCGATCCTTAATAGCCGGCGAGGAATTAAAGGAACTTTCGTCTCGTAATGATCTTATTCTATAGTCAGCTATCGTGCTTACGGTAACTAGTCTTGATGTCGAGAATCGTCTTCTGTTTGCAAGAATACGGAGGGAATAATTCAAGTTAGCTGACCTAATAACTCTAATATAGCTCTACCTTAGCTCCCCTTCCAAGGATCACTGCCTCATGCAGGTAGTAGATGAGGAAGAAACCTATGGTGAAACTCCTTCTGAACTCTTGGAAATGGTGGAGAGATCAGAGGAAAGGAAGAGTTTGAAGGAAAAGCTACTCTGTGTTAGCGGTCTTCGATGAACAGAGTCGGCTTAGTGAGAATAGCTCTAGTCTGAGAGCTTAAGCTATGAGTTGAAAAGTGAAGTATGGGCGGGGTCGTAGTTTCTTCCTATAGGCTAGCCCGTTACTCCCTTTGATCCGTCATTTCGGGCAGGAGATTGTGTAGAAAGGGGCTCTTCCCTTTGGCCTTGTTTGAATGCTAGGCCTCCCAAGTCAATGCCCTCTCTCGAAAGTGACCACAGAAGCATCTGCAGAACAGAAATGGAATCTCAACACAAGAAAAAAGAAAGTATACTAAATAGAAGTTCGCTCTGAAAGCTATAGATTGACTTCTTGCTTGCTGCGAGATGACAATAAGTTAAAAGTTGGAATGGCTATACGAAGAATTTGGAAAGGCTTTCATCGCTCCGGGGAGCTGGTTCTAAGCCTACCTTTTCCTTTCATAAGAACTCCCTTCTGATATTATACGGAGGCATTAGTTAACCCGGTGTATTCGTAGCAATAAGGCCACTAAGGTCCACCCCTGATTCACTTTCTGTTACGAAAAATATGTCCTCATCCTCTGCCCTAGAAAAGTGAAAGACTATCGGTGTAAAGACTCTCAGCTAGTCGGGAAAACCCCTCTATCTTTTCAAGTCCCATTCCATTGGTCGGCTCCCTCAGGTTCGGAATTCTTTCTTTCTCTTCTGGCCCTCCAACTGCTCAGATAGCAAAATCGTAAGGTTCACAGTCTTACCTTATTATCTCTTGGTAAGAGATTCAAGTCCTATTCTTCAGGGCTGTCCTTGCGGAAGTTGGTGGTTAGCTTAGCCGTACAATCGTGTAGTGAAGCGGATTTAGGGCTGGCTTCCTCCTGAGCTCTAGTTCACTTCCTCGGATTGAGATAGAGAGCCTACCGACCCTTACTCAATAGGACTCACTCTTAAGTGAGGTGGATTCGTACCTAGTGCAGGAAAGCTGCTCCTTATAAATAAGGGGGACTGACTTTCATTCCCGAAGGCTAGGCAGCAAGTGCAGATTAGTTGAACCGCGAGAGGAAACACATCATAAAGGCCCAATGCTCCTTTGCAAGACACATCAGGAAAAACTGTTCACAACTAACTGCTCTAGCAACGTTCTTTCCATCCATGCGACATCTCTTGCTTTGTTTGCTTTGCCTTGTTTTTGCAAAATGAATCTCTTACCGGCTTCGCAAGACCTTTCGATCTACTCATGGCTAAGCTCTATAGGTCCTTGCTTTCTCGATCCACTAACTTCATGATGACATTACCATTCTTCTATTGTACCTTTCCGGCGACACTGAACACCAATTCAATCTCGACCCAAGGTGGAGTCGAAACTCATTGATCATTCAACACGGACAGCTGGGATCTCCGCTAGGGCTTGAGTGCCTTTTGCTCAAGACGGTGATTCTTGCTTTTCTTGTCTAGTTCTGTTCTCTGGTCTTAGTTCCTGATCAACTGTAACCTGCATTCCTTAGCTCTAAAGCCAGTGAATGTGTAGCGAAAGAAGGACGGGTGTAGCGCCCGAGTGAGCGAGTCTTACTGTCTGTCTGGGGCTAATCGCTTGGACTCTTTCGTGCTATCGGTTGTAAAGTGCTGCTCAAGCTGAGCTAACTACAGGTCCGAATGAACTGGGACACCAGACCATTCTTATCTTATGCGGAAGCAAGCCCTTTTTTTCTATACGAGTTTTCTTCAGTTGCTTAGGGTGAGCAAACCATACCATTCACCTTCTAGCCTAGGAGTCTGTGGACATCCATTTACATCATTTCTTTGAAAAGCTCCGACTTCATTCTTTTCCTTTCCCACTTCACGGAAGAACCGGGAAAAGTAGTAGCCTAGGAGGATGACCCTTCTATCCAGAAAACTTCGCATCATGAGCAGTTTTCTCATACGGATAAAGAGGCTTTCTCATCCAATGCTATTCCGACCTCGCTTGGTTAAACTGCCTTTCATAATCCTCTTTTCTTCTCTCCTACTACGGTACGGCTATTTTAGATCGGAACGAAGAGGAGCCCGCCCTTCGCCCTTGGCGTAGAGTAAGCCGCCCGCTAGCCAGCCAATACCTCTTTTTTATTCCTTCTTTCTTTCACTTGGTGAACCAACATGTGAGTCTCTTTGCTTTATTCTTTCTCCCACCTGAAATCCCCCGATCGGGAGAGGAAGCGCCCTATTTACCTCTACTCAGACGGCTCGGGGACTGTGAATGAAGTACTACAAGATGAACGATTTCCACTAACAGTAAGAAAGGAACGGATAGGGAAAGATACCGAGGAAGTAGGAAGGATAAAACGAAGGCCCTTGATTGCGGGCTTTTGATGGATACCGAAACAATTTCTTTACATATGGTATGGCAGGGGTGAAGCTATCTAGGCGATCGCGAACTGCAAGAAAAGACCGTAAACAGGATTAGGAAAACTAGATTGAGGAAAAAAGAAATAATAAGATGCGGGAATGGCAAGTTCCCTATTCATGAAAGTAAAGACTTGGACAACCGGCCTACATCAGATTCATTCTTTTTGGGAATTCACCACAGCTGGGGGCGCACTGCCTTGCTCGACCAGCCCCTTGTTTCTTTTGATTTAACCGAACCCTGTGTTTTCAGGCATTACTAAACTCTTTCTTGTAAGTATAAGGATTGTAAAGTGTTCGTGGGACCTTGAACGTCAGGCCCTTTTGCTTTTGTGCCTCCCCCTAAGCTAAGAAAGAACATTTCTTATTGCTGGGCAAGGTTCCCGGGATCGTCGATCAAACGGATGAATTGGTTGATTCCCTTAGGTAGAACCAAAAATGAAACTTTACCTATTTATATATTCTATAGATATCTTCCTTTTCAGGACGAGGTTCCTATGAATCGATCCAATGGAGGCTGCACGTAGTTCAGGCTAGCTTGGTGACTGAGATTACTGGCTAATCACAACCAAAGAAAGTTTGCCGCTGAATTGGCTTTTTCTGGGGAAGTGAAGTTCGCTCTAGGCGAATGCTGACCAATAGACCTGAAAGAAGGCGGAAGGAAGAAGCCATTCATTTTAAAGAATGATGAGTCGAATTTAGCACTGGTTGACCGAAATAAATGGCTAAGGAAGCGAGTCGGGGGTTCACTCTTGGAAGTGTTGACAGGAGTGTGAGTCGAACGCCTTGCCGTAGCCCTCTATCCATTGTACCTCTACCTTGAATTCTCTTCCCACAGTGGTCCTCCTCCTATACTATATTATATAGAAAGCTGCTAGAAAAGCCATACAACTGCTATCAATGAACCAGCTATGCTATGAAAGTGGATGTATAGGCATCCTATCCCATACCCAATCCAAGAGAGCATCCTAGTGGGCCTCTTTGTTGGCGGTGAAGCAAGCAAACGTCTCATTTTGTTCATTGCGAGGTTAAGAAAGGGAGCCAATGAATCCGCGGAGAAGGGCCATAAGCAGGTCTTCTGTCTGTTCGATACTATTAGTCACTGGCGACTTTTCCTTATAACTTACAAGCGAGAAAAGCCCTTTGTAATTTAGAATTCCTGCCCCTATCTTTAGATTTCGCTTTATTCGCGAGTAATTTCTTATCCTTTTGGTCCCTTAATCGATGTCGGGACAGGTGGGGAACTCCCCATGGCAGGAGGAAAAAGTGTTACGGACACTGAAAGTCAAGAGTCTTCCATGGCTTATCCAGAAGCAATGGCCTGGCCTGAAACTGGCTTGCTAACAGGATCTGTAATAATGGTTTTGCACCCGTTTTGGCACTTGGCCCGTTTCAATGCTTGCACAAAGCAAAAACAAGGCCATCTTGGAAGGTCCAGTGTGCAATGGAAGTCAGGTAAGTGGATGGCACACAAATGAGAAAATTAAGAGATTACGGAGGTTCCACGTTGACATGTCAGGATTTGCTTTCAATAGCACGATTTTGTGGGATCCGAAGAGATGGCGGCGCCCAACATCACAACCCATTCGACAGTTGGATACGGTGAAGGAAGGTTTCCAAGTAAGACTTGTTTACTTCCAATATTTGTGATTCGCACAATGTTTGATAATATTTGTAGTTGCTTCCAATATTATATCAGTTATGCAAATAATCAAGTTATGTTTTCTTATACAATGCATTGAAATGAAATGATATCCCCAGGAGACTACTTTGACTTTTATAGAACAAGTTGTGGAGGATGAAGGCCAAATGGAGGGAACACCAGCTGGTTGTGCGAAAATAATGAAAAAGGCATCTTCATTTGGAAGCTCAGAATACTGTTTATCCCAAAGGATGGCTACTTCAGAAGAACCTCGTTGCTGCTCTACCACTCAAGTGATTGAACACGCTGGAATTTTTACCCCTGTGTTCTAGAGAGGTATGCTCGTGTTGTTATGAGATATACTTTGAACATTACACGCTAAGTTATCTTCTTAAATATTGAGTAGAGCACCTGCGGTGAAGTTAAAAGTACTTGTGAAATGCTTAAATATTGTCTCACTCGTCACTTCTTCCTTCGAACAAGTAAAGTTCACATGAAAAGGCACTAAGATTAAAGTGGGGGAAGAAACAGAGACATGGACAGGAACAGAAAACTAGAGTAGAGTTTGTCAACTTATGAAGAAAAAGATCTGATAACTGACATGCTATGCTTTTTCTATGGCAGCTATTTCGTGTTGGTGGCTTCCCCCGGGATAGATCTCAGATTCTTGCAGCAATCAGCACTAGGCAGCATTTCACACAGCCTCGGTGACCGGAAAAACATAGAAAATTGATGATTTTTTTCTTCCTATACTTAATATTCTTTTACAGAAACGAGATTTCGTTTTTGTTGTAGAGTTGCGGTGCTTGTTTTGGTTGGTTTTTGCTTGATGCAAGAAAATGTCTGCCAACAACATCCTCTCACTGATTGGAAATGCAGGGGGTCAGGATTGTTGGCGGATCCAGGGACCACATGTGACATAGACCATGTATGAAATTACAAAGCAACTTATCTCAATATAGTTCAAATTTCCATAAATTGACTCTGCTTTTATTTGGAGTAGCTGACCAGTAGGGATAATCCTCAAATCCCACTTTTTGTGGGTACCCTTTCTTTTAGCGGAGAAGGGGAAAGCGATAGCTACTCATGAGCAAGAAGTATCCATCCTTTTATTTCTTATATATTTAATATAAAGTAAAGAAGCAACAAAGTGGAATATAAAGAACAAGGGCAGGAGTGGCTAGGCCCGAAACGAATGATGAGCTAACAGGCTGAAACCTTCCCACTAATCTATATGAGGAGTGCGCCTATAACAAGTTCTCCAATGAGTTGATTTGTTCATTATAAATCCTTATTTTTGCAGTTTGTTTCGGGGCCTATTACCAGACAGAAAAGGGGGTTTATTTTCTATCTATTCCCTTTTTTTTAGTGCCTGTCTGCTCTTTTTGCCTGAAGCTTGAAAGCGGAGGATGCCCACTAAACTAATCCCGTGCTTGCGAGGCTGAAATAACGCTAAATATAGACTTAATAAATACCATACCCCTACGCTTTTCTAATCAGTGTCTTCCTAATTCATTACCTTCTTCTTCTGTCGATATTCTGTGCTCACAGCTTATAAGGAATGAGAATAGAAATCGGCACCCTTCCTGCTGTGAGAGCTTGACTTATTTTATTCTACTTTGCTTTTTTTTTTTAATTTACTGATGTAAAGTAGGAAGGCCCACGTAGAGGTTTCCGGAAGTTTCCGAGCGGTCATGCTTTACCGCCTTGTATCATTGGTAAGGAAGCTATGAGCTAAGCTACACTTAAAAGCTGAGCCCTTGGGAAACCATCTAATGCTTTACTAAACTAGCTACTGTATGGCGCAAAAAAGAGCTCGTTAGGATGGTGAATCCAAACGCTTGCGAGAAGGAGGAAGAGGTGCTCTTTGGGGAAGCACAGTACGATGAAAGTTGTAAACTGTAGGAATGAGATTCTTAAAGTTCATAGAAACTTTGATACTAATAATTGTGGAAATTCACTCAGTTATTCTGTTCTGAGTGCGCGGAATGGTGCTTTACGGCAACTATAGGTCTTCAAAAGAAAGCAAGAAGGGAGCAAAGACATCTTAAGAAGTCTGCCTATGGACTCTACTTCTAGCGACCTCTCTTTATTTAGGAAAATAGAAAGACAAGGCTTTAGCTTTTACGACGAATGGAAAGAATTTTCGCCCACGGTATTATAAGATATCAATACGAGAAAAAGACCCAAAACCTCAAGTGACTTGTAGACTTTCTGCCGAAAGCTCTTTCTTGCACTCAAGGGTTAAGATTAAGAGTTATTCCAAATATCCTTGGATTTGGAAATAAGAAACTACCTCCCCCCGTAATCCTATCTCTTCTCTCTTTCTTTGAGATTCGGCTAAGGGTGTGAGGGAATTGGTATCTGGGTGGAGTGTAATAGCCCCAAAGGGGCAGCCCTGGGCTGGGTACTAAAGTCATCTTTCTCTCCTAAAGTACCTTATCCGTCCGTACATCAGTTTAAGTCTTCGAAGCAAAGCAGTCGAAGTGGTAGAAGTCGGTATGTGGTTCGAAGTCTTCCATTCGGTCTGTCAGTTGAGTAGTCGATTCCGTCTGTGTGTGCTCCTTGCTGAAGTAGTTCATGTGCTTTGAGGTTGTGTAAACATTCCCGTATCGTGCTAATAAGGTGCCTTTTCTTATTCTGAAAGCTAGCCTTCTACGGCCATTTTCTTTTGGTTTAGTTCTTCTAGCTCCTCTCCGCGCTGTTCATTGGTCTGTTGCCTTTGAGGATCTCTTGGCCTATGAGGTTAGGAACTCTTTTCCCTGAGAACTACGTTTTGTTGGTCTTAGCAGCTGCAGCTTTTCAAAAGACAAATAGGAAAGAAAATCTCGTATGTAGAAGAATATCAGACGATTTTCATCTTGTTTGTCTTTTCTTTTGTCTCGATCTCAGGGGGTGGGATAACCAATCAATGGGGCTTGGGACCCCTATATCCCGATGTTCGAGCTTCTTCGTTCCTAATGAAATGGAGCTGCTCCTTGCCTACCTAGTAGTAGCTACTGGCCTCTGGGGACCTATGATCTCCCCTCAAGAAAGGGGGTCAGTTTTTCTTGTTTTCTTTCATAGAGGTGTGAGGTTAAGAATTTTCTACCTACTACCTCCTCAAGGATAGAGTTTTTTCCCTCAGAAATGATAGATGGCAGAGGACGGGGAAAACGGATACCTGCTTTTATTTGGTGTGCTTTCTTCCGCCATTTCCCTGTCTAATTGACATGGGCGATTGATTGTCTTTATGGATGATGCCTAAGCAAAGCAGTCTGTCAGAGCTGTCAGCTGAAGGGAACTAGTCCCCGACAATAGGCTACCACTTCCTTTATTGCTTGATCGGTTGTTGAAGACAGATAAGACAATCCAAACAGCTTTTGGGACGCGAAGGCTTATCCTCGAGCTGCACTACACCGGTGAAACTCATGTTCTCCCGAAGACCCACTCAATGCGGCTATCAGTGACTTTCGCTCTTGGGACTGCCTCTGACTCGTCCCCCCCGAACCCTAACCTCAATCAGTGAAGCTGGGCCCTCTCCTCTCCGTCTAGTAGAGTGGCATTTTGCTCCTGGTCTCTCGTTTGTGGTAACCGCTTTCCCTGATGCTATGGGATCTTTCAAACTCCCTCCCTATGGACCAAGTAAAGTGATTGGATAATCGATAAAGATCGTACCTCTTTGCTTAATAGGGGTAGCCCCTTCCCTCCATCTGGTCCACATATGGCTCATCTCCTTCTTGCCGAGTGGCTATCGCGCCTAACCTTTGAAATGGAGCTGCTCTGCTCCTAAGGCAAAAAAGGGTTGAGTTTCAAGGATATGAGTCAGGTAAGAGAGTTGCTTTTGCCTAAGCTGAGCTTTCTTTCATAGCTTTTGCTGGAAACAAAGACAGACTGAGAAGAATCCCTATAGTCGTAGTCATCGGGGGAACTTCCTCTATAAAGGATCATGTTCTCCCTTCTCTGTCCCAAAGTCAAGTTGAAGTAGAGAATCTCAGTTCTGTTCTATTCTAGTGGAAGCCTTTAGACTCTCAATTCCTTACTTTCGCCTAATCAAGGATAGAAAGTGGCACCTCCTAGAATAAAAAAGATAAGGTTCATCCCTCCTCACCTCCATGCTATGGATCAGAACCCGTTCTCTCCACTCCTGGTAGTCGAGTGGCTTATAGCTTCTGGGACAAAAGAAAGACATTTCTCTTCTATCCCTTCCTGACTCTGCATGCCCTTCCGCCGGAAGTCAGTTCGAAGGAAGTGGTCAAGTCTGAAAGAAAGCCCATTGGGCCTAAGATTCAGTTTCAAGCCCGGGAATCAATGCTAATTCCTCCATAGTGGGGGAAGTTTCAGTCTTTGTCCTGCTAGACCGAGTCTCAGTGTAAGTAGTTGTTCCAATCCCAATTGGTGCATTAACGTGCTGTGAAAGAGTTTCAAGCATCATCTCTTACTGATGAGGCAAGAAAGCCTTCTAATCTTCTACTGTATCCGCTGCGAACATCTCAGTAGGCTATTAAAGGTCCTATGATATTTCAACACCCGGTTAATCTATTGCTGTAGGATCTTCAAATCTATCTAGCTCAGGGGTAACATAGTAGAATGCATTGGAAGAAAGCCATGCCGGAGAGAAGGACAGAAGTCCGGCAGTAGAGGACTCTGTTCCCGGGCTTCTTCTGATTTGCTAGTGTTAAGCCTGGGAGATAAGTCATTCTAACTCTATTCCCACCCGGGTAAGGCATGAATCAAGGATAGGAATCCAAAGAGAATAGAATGAAATTGCTTTCCGATTCCTCATGAATTTAGTAAAGAATGCAGTCTAAGCAGCAGGCTAAAGCAGTAGGACTCGAAGAACTTGCATCGAGATTCCCTAGAGTAAAAAGTGAGTTCAAGAAAGTGTTCAAGGGAGGTCCGTCTAGTGGTAATAGTCGGGTTAACTAGTTCCCGGTGAATGAATTGAAAGAAAGGGCCGAAAGGCCAAACAAAGTCCCTTAGAATCTATTCCAATACCCAGGGCAGAACTACAACAAGAAGTCAGGAAGAAAGTAGGCTTATTAAGTTGTTGCCATACCGACCGGAGGAAATTGAGCTGCTATAAAGCATCAACTCCTAGTTTGAAGTATGGATATTCCCCTGCCTGAGAAAGATCAGCTGTTGTATCGGATTTCTAGTCAAGTAGGGGCTTCGGTATGTGACTAATGATGTCGCTATCCTTCCGTCAACCACAGAAGAAGACATGGCAGTTTCACCATAATCAATTCAAATTAGCGTGGCGTGCATGAGGTTTTTAATCCTACGATTTTGCTTTTCATAGATTCGTTTTTGTCTCGATATCAATCAATTTCTAAGAGAAAGCTAGTTGATCTTCAACTACATCATACCCGACACCCCCCTCTTCCACAACTTCTTCAGTCTCAATACGCGCTTCAGCATTTCCAATTTCCATTGGCGTCAGTCCTTATTCTTATATTCACTCGACACGGCTACAGCCATCAAGTCTTTCTTTTTTCCCGATGGGATAATCTGATCAAATCACTCAGAGACCTGTTTTTCGACTTCATACATGATCTCAGGGGAGAATCACTCCTAGAAGCATTCGATTCCCCGAAGGAAGTGCGATGGAACTCATTCATGGCTGGCTTTATTGCCGTTGGTGGTTGTGGCGGGAATGGGAATGAATGAGAGGGAAGGTTCCAAATTACATTTTTAGTCGATATAGACACCAATTTAATTGAATATGGGATCAACGTGCTTTCTATGCTATGATGTAAGGGATATGTGGGTTTCAGATTTTGGCTCTTAGTCTTGGGTTGTAGTTTTTATTTGAGCGGGGGCATCCTCAAATAAGAGCGAGGCCCGTCCCAGAAATGGGGCGGGGAAGGAGAAGTGGGCATGTGGGTCTCCTTCGCTTTCTATAGAACCGCCTGTGCAAGAGCAACAGCGTCAAGCTTGGCATGATAGGCAGTTACGTCAGAAACCTATTTTCAAAGGCTACCGGATTTGGGGTTAGCTACATGGAGCATCTCTTTCTTACCCTTCGGGTGGTAACAGGGAAGCTCTCTAATAGATCACTTAAGACAAAGGAAATGAACTACAGCAAAGGACTTCAACTTAAGAACACGGATAACCATTTTCAGGAATCAGAGCAGAATTCACCCAGCAGCTCTGTTCTCAGTAGGAGAGGAGAAGACTCGCAACCAGATACGTTCGTTCGGTCATTTAGCACGAACTTCACTGCCCTAGCGGGAAAGTCCCTGACCTTCGGTAACATCCTTAGCCCGGAATAACAGCAGGGAAGAGATTATTGAAAAGAGAGTACGCCTCACGACCTTCATGACTCCCTTGCCTAATTCAGAGATTCAACCAGTCAAGGAGTCAGAACTCGACTCACTACATACATTATAAGAGAAAGATGAAAAGAATGGACTCACGAATCCCTCGCCTGCGGAAACAAACAACCAATAAAGAGGATAAAGAACCGGATATCTATTAACTACAAAAAAACTACCTCATTACGGGGTTTGATGAACTTGTACTTCAACTAGAGTAGAGGATTCAAGCACTGGAAGAAGACTCACCCCTTTTCTCTATGATCCTGACCAACTATCCTAGCCATAGTTCTATTAACCCGGATGATTTTACAAGTAAACCAGACCTTACACGAGTGCTACCAATCGTGGAAGAACGAGCCTCACTGCACTAAGTCGCGAAGCCTGACGTTCGGGACGAACTGAACTCTTTTTCTTGACTTTTGAAAAGATGAGATTTCTCATAGAGAGATTGTCGAGAACGCTTCTGGGCCATAGTGACATATTGGAATCTAAGGTTCCAATTCAGCACAGGAAGGCGGCAATAGAGAGATCGAGGTAAGTGCGAGTTGCAGGCCAACCCCCCCTGGGGGACCGTCCTAGGGACAGGATCCCAGGTACCCAGATACTAGTATGGTATGGACAACCTCACTCCAGTAGCTGTCGTAGTTGAGGACATAGCTACGAGAGAAGAGCAAGAGGACCTTGCCAATGTCTTGACCTTCATCAAGCTGAGGCGCAAGTCAAATCCGAATAAGCTGTGAATTGGCTTTCTCTCTTGATCTACGATATTGGACTTTCGGGAGTTTGACACAGCCTTTAGAGGGGCATGACAGCAGATAGGGACTACCCGCATGGATGAGTTATAACATTATGAACCCGAATCCCCGCAATCAAGTCAGCCAGGTCGGGGTCATTTCCTACCTAGCCGAGTCAGGGAAAGGGGAATCCTAAGCCCATTATCTCCTCATCTTACTCAGTTTAGGGTTCGTCCCTTAGCTGTTTCTTGTTTCCTCCTTAACCTTGATAGTGTGGTGACCATTATTGCGTATTTCGGTTTCGTTTGGCTTGGGTTAAATGATATCATGGTAGACGGTCTTTTAGATCAAAAGTGCGTTCTTAACGAGAGGAATCAATTGGGGAAGGAATGGCATATGAGCAATGGAAGGCAGGCACAGCAGACTGATCAGTAATGGCGCACGAGAGCCTTGGATCGTCATCAGGGTTGTGTCAGTAATCACGGCCTTGCCCTTATTAGCTGGGTCCCTGCTCACCTCTGATCTGGAGGTAGCTCGGAATAGAGATCAATCCCAGCCGGGGTTAGGAAGCTACCATTCTAACATAAAGGGAGACCTAGTTGCTAACTTAACCTTAAGGAGCTTTGCAGCACTCCTTTCTCAAGTAGGGGATGCTAAAGTAGTTGAGACCCCAGAGGAAAGCACTGCAATCAGTCCTAAAGGTAGATGAACTTCTTTCTTTTCTTATAAGAGTTTTAGCGCACTTCACTCAGCAATTCCTCAAAGAAAGCAAGCAGCAAGTCAGTCTGCGCATAGCCCTTTCTCTTATTACTGAGATATTAACGTTTTAACGATGAATTAGGAAGAGTCCATATGAAGACGAGAAGACGCATTCTAAAGGCATATAGAGACCGTATAAAAGAAATAATGAAAGCTAGGCTCCGCTTCTTAGAATGATGCCTGTTGTATGATCTATCGGATTTTTTTATTCTATTCTCGGTGCTGTTTTTCAGCGAATGAAAGAAAGCGCTGATTCCGCAGTTCCTTCATCAGATTTGGGTGCTTTTGAAAGAGCTGCTTCTGCGAATGACTCAACGGATACTACTCAAAAATATCAATATATATATAAAAGGAAACGGGCATTCAAGCCCTGCCCCCTCTTCCGATTAACGCACCAAAGATGGGAACTGTTTGGATTGAATCAGACTCTCAAGTCTTGGTTCAAACTTTGTTGAATCCTTCAATTTATCATCCTATGGGAGCCCTGATCAAAGGGGATGAGCTAAAGGGTCTTGAACTGACCTCTTTGGCTGGGGCGAACCTGGAAAGTATGAGGGAGGTCTGAAAGAGAGAGGTGAACCGGGGTCGTTGGGGAAGAAAGGGGAAAAGAGCCCGAGCTACTGGTCTTATCGCCTATAGCTTTGGTTCAGGCATCCATCCCAGTCTCCATCTTGAAAGACCTTATTCGGATTCGGATTGACTCGGTCAGGAGAAAAGAAAAAGAGCCGCAGACTAGCCACGACAGAGAGTTCTGTAAGAGAAGGCAATGAGCCCTTAAAGAAAGGGGACCAGCAGTTAGCATCTGGATCTGAGTCTCCAAACTAAACTAAAGGGTAGGCTCGTCAACAAAGAAGCGGATGCAGACAGGAATGTAGGCTTTTCAAGTGAGCAACTCGTTACTTCCTTGGTTTTCCGCTTTGCCTTTCACTTTGGAGACAAAAACCTAATGTCCTAATGTGTCGGAGGTCCATATTTGGCATAGCATTTCCTCAACCCGGTAATCCGATTCAATGAGAAGTGGAAAGATCTATAATGAAGAGCGGAGACCAGAGTCAATGTCAATCCAAGGGCAATTGCGGAATATATGGTTTTCGACCTATCTTTGAAAGAGAGTAAACCCCGTAATACTGGCTGCTGCATCATTCCCAGACTCTTGACTTGCAGGATCGGGCATAACCAAGAAGAATAGTGCGTGCGGGCCTAGCTTCGAGTGTTGTCGGCACCGTAGTTGGCATTCAACCTCGGGGTTCGAAAGACCTTTTCCGGCACCTTTATTTAAAGGAAGGGTTGAAGCCGGATCGAGATGCTTCACACTCACACAGTAATGGATAGTACAATAAGATAGTCAGCTGCCCAATCTCGATCGTAGATTGGAAACCTTGGAAAAGGCGGATAGCGAGACGAGATAAGGCTTTTCTTCCTTAGATCACACCTTCTTCTTTCTCCGTACTCTGGCAGGCTTCATCCAACTCTCTCTTCCTCTTCAACCGGATCTTGACCACCCCAACAAAGCACTGCTTTGCTTTTTTCCAAGAAGGGGATTCCGCCATTTAGGTTTCGACTAGATCAGATACCCCATACCGCTTTCAGGATGACAACAGGAGATACTATTACCTTAACATGAAACTTAGTCCGACAGGATTGAAGACGCTCGACCAACGGGCAATCTATCTTTCTAAGTTCTTAGCTCGAGTGATCTCATACCTGACGAAATGAACAGATAAAAGATCGGGATAGCCGGGATGACCTATTTCAAGATCAGATGATCCACCTGTTTGTCCGCTTGGGAGGGCTAACTCGAATAGGTCAGATACGAGGGAAACAGCCCATAAAAGAGAGATCAGATGCCCTTTCCGATGCAGTTCACGATGCGGACAACTAGCTAAGCTAGGTAGTTTGTTGTTAGAATATCCATCCTAGTAGGAAGATGGAAAGAATATACTATAGACTATAGGAGAGTCTATGAATAGGTTGCCTTCTTTATCCTTAGGTAAAGGCTGATTTGATTGATTCTTCCTGACCTTCCTCTAGGATTGCATGGATATAGTCTTAGGCTGCTAGCTCGGTCTGTCTGACTTGCCTTGCTGCCATATCAGAAGCTGAACGGGACGAGTTCGAAAGACGACTATGCAGTAACTTTGTTCCCAAGCTATCAGTCAACTCTCTGTTTCCTAGACGAGTGATTGGCCCGGGAACTTTATATCAAGACTTAAGTCTACCTTCTTCCTTAGCAAAGAAGAATTACAAGAACAAATAGTTAGCTTGAAGCTTCCTTACATGATTTACCTTGGTTAATTACTGGTGATTTGAATTAGTTGTTAACTAGCAAAGACAAGATGGGGGTTCGGCCTTTGCTTAAGGACTTTGCCGAGTTGGGTTGGGTTATAATAAATAGCATGGAGCCTGGAACAACTACTTCTAGTCTACCTACGCAGCTATATCTATACGAAAACCGAACTATACTTATGGACAATAGGGGTTAGTGTGGGAATTCCCTGTCTTTCTCATCTCGATCTGGCTAAGGCTTTGCTTTATATTCAGTATAACCTAGAACTGCTACACAAGCTGCAAAGGTCAGTCCTTTGACTACACCCCACAAGCTACTCCAGAAAGCAACTTGCTATGTAAGCTAAGGGGAATAGAAAAAGACTACCGCACATCTTAGAGAGAAGTCCTACCATACTTATTATCCGGAGATTCTAATTGCATAAGGGCTGCTCACCTTAAGACTAGCTGTCAGGCAGAGAACTCCCACTGCACTTGGAAAACATGGTTGAACGGGAAGCTATACAGAAGGTCTAGGAACTTAGGAACTAGGGAGAGGATATAAGTTACCTTATTGTATTTCACCAATACCAACATATCACTAGAAGAAAGGATCCATCATATACTATTTCCAATAGGAATAGCTCGCTAGAGCAATAGATACATAAAGGAGCTAATAGAACCTTTATGATAGATAGGGAAAGCTTCTATCCATATCTTAGGAGAGTTAAACTTGGTTTGGTGAGTAGCGCTTATGAGTAAGCTAACTCTTCTCATTGAAAGATGGGAAACTGGTTAATGTAGCTACGACTATGCTTGGTTAAGAACTCCTTGCTTATTGGCAACTGTCTCCTTCCGAGCTTAATAGTTTTTGTATTGGAACTAGGAGCTACGATTCTTCTGTAAATACCTTCTCCCCGGAAAATGCTTATTGGTTCTGTAGCCACTACTTTTTTGTTTTAGAACTCCTTTCTGGCCTTACTTGCCACTCTCTGTCTTAATATAGCTTCTTCTTTCCCCCTATCTGTGAGTTGTAGCGGAGACTCTTCCTTCAGTGGTAGTAGAAATGCCCTCCTTCTTTGTCTTCCTTGGAAAGTGGAAAGCGTCAGTTCGTAAGCATCAAAGCAATGGAGTTTAGCTCAATCAATACAATACGTTGTGAGGAAGTAGCGGATCTGATCTCGATCAAGGAAGTGTGTGTTGCGAGGGAAATTCCAGATAGAAATCTTGTCCAGAATCGTCGATAGCAGTACGAAATTCCCGAGGGGAGACATAACAGCTTAAAACTGAAGTTTAAATAGTTTTTCACCCATAGTGGAATTTTCCTATGAAGTTCTTTTGTCAATGGTTCTTTAGGATGCCAAAGCTGCAAGATGATAGGTGTTCCAGCAAATAGCCAAGGATCAGCTTCTAAAACTGCCCTTCGAGCAGCATGACTGCAAAAACGGAAAAAGTATAAGCCATTTTCATGTGACAGCACTTCAACTAAGTCTTCCGACTCCCATATCTTATGAGCAATATTGTTCACTGCATGAAAGTAGAGCTTCTGTTCAACAAAGTTGCCAACTAGGCATTCATTAACCTCTGATGGAATTCGCACAATAGTTTTCCCATCTATAATTTATTAATACTGCAGTTCCCTTTTTTTGCCTTAACGCCATCTTTCAAGAGGTTAGCAGCCCAATTACTCGTATTAGATTGTGGTCAAGTGCTCTCTCTCTTCCTTGAAACTAGAACAAAGAGAGTTTCACTTCGACCGAAAGACCCTCTTTTGGGCAGCCTATTCGTAGACAAAGAAAGCCGATTCGAGCACACCGAGAACGACAGACACCTAAGCATGAATTAGAATTTACCGGAAAAAAAAAGAAAAAATGAAATTATGTATGCTCGGGAAAAAACTCTAAAGAAAGGGCCTCCTCCCGTCATCGGTCTTTCATCCGTACTTACGAATATCTATTTAGCCGATTTAGATAGAGAGGTAGAGAAAAGATTCCCTTCTGTCAATTATTTCCGTTTCGAAAGTGAAGTGTTCTTGTATGAAAGAAAGGAGTCTCCCTCTTTGGAAAGAAAAGCCTTTGTGTCATTCTCCATTCGATTTGACAGTGATTGACATGATCCTCACTTCTCTTATGATAGAATCTTTTTTCTGTCTTTACATAAGAGAGAGAAGTGTTTGCTGGGCCTGCCCATGTGTGTCTTGTTTCGTGTTTTTGTTTTGGGATTGGGAAAGTGTTCAGTGCGAACCTTTATTCTAAGGCGGATCCAAGCTTCGCCTTTACTCTTGACCAGCTACCGGCAGAGAAAAAGCTTGCTAGACAGGTACCGAAAGGGCGAGTTCTAGGTCCATGTCGGATTACGGGAAAGGCTCACCCCCTTTCAGTTGTGTCCGCATACAGGCGTCGATAGAGTAGCAGCCTCGTCCTGGTCCAGCGAGGGTATCTTCTCCTCTGTTCTTGGGATTAGCGCTCCTTGGGACATGAAAAATGGACTGGAGGGTGCTTGACCGCATCTTGGGAGAACTGGCCCGTGGTCTTTCTTGCCCTGCCTGTCTGCTTGCTTACACAGTGCGACGGAATCGTTTGCTTCTGGCATTCCTTCCGGCCCTGATGGCCCTGGAAGCAGGGGGGGGTTTTCCTTCCATAACCGGCCATTCCCCTGTTTTCCATCTTTTGGTTTTTTGGGGTACGGGATGAGCTAAGAACCATGCATATAAGGTGCTGTGGGCCTATCGCCCTCGCGGAGTTCCCCGCAGCCGCTCGTCATACCCACAAGAGAACGAGTAGGACGACAGAAC